AAAGACTCCAGAAGATATTGATCGTAAATAAGAAGACTGTTTACGAAGAAAAAGGAATATATATTCGCATTCATATACATAAAAATTATGTAGGAACCAAAAGAATCTTTTCTTTATTTTTGAAAAGACGTAAATGGATTTTTTTGAAGTAATGAGACTATTCAAATTATGATATTCGTGAAAAATAAATCGCAATAAATGCAAAGAAGGAACATCTTTGATCCAGCATTGAAGGATTTGAACCAAGATTTCCAGATGGATGGGATAGGGTATTAGTAGATCCGACACATAATTTAAATGTGATAATTTATCCTCTAAAAAGGGAAATATTGAATGAATAGATCGTAAATTCTGAGATTTTGGTATTCTTTTTTCTTCAAGGGAGGATACTAATCGTGACGAGAATGAAATTTCCAGAATGACTCCAAAACCTTCTGATACCATTTGAGAATAAAAATGATAAGAAAAAGAATTCTTGTGCAGCGAAAATCCATTTTGGTTAGAATCATTCACCGAAGAAATCAAATATTTCTGTTGATACATTCGAGTAATTAAACGTTTCACAAGTACCAAACTAGATTTATTGTCATAACCGATAATTTCTACAGGTTCATAAAAAATCAAACTATTGAAGCTATGATAATGAGCAAGTGAGTAAATATACTCCTGAAGGAGTAGCGGATATAGGAAGTTTTGTTGCCAAAATCTCTCTTTTTTCAATCTAAATATCCTTGTAATTCTGCTATTTAAATACATTTCTACTTTAACCAAAAAAGAGAGGCATTTCTTGTGTTATGAAATGATACATAGTGCAATATGGTCAGAACGGCGTATGTGTATATGTTGTATATAGTCTATTTTTTCTCTTATAGTAAAATACTCTTTATAAGAAAATAGTAGAACTTCTAACTAGAAGAAATTAGAATATTAGAATAATAAAGAATAATAGAATAAGAATCTTATTCTTCTAATTATTCTAAAAGATAATTCTAATAATATAGTCTAGTATTATTATATACTATGCACTGTCTATACTTTTACTTTATAGTTTTTCTATTTTAAAGAATATAAAATAAGATAGACTTTTTTATAGACTTTTTCTACTTTTTAAACTTTTAGACTGTACTGTGATTAAAAATCATAAGAATAATCTAAGAAGTAAAAAATTATAGAATTATAGAAAAGTAAGAACAAAGAAAGAATATATACCCCGGAGACAAAGAGCCCAATCTACAGATCTTTTTCTTTTCCCTTTCTATTTAAATTATCTAATTTGATTTTATTTTACTTGTTAATATAACTAGTAATATAGGAATAATAATAAAAGAAAGAAAATAACAATAAGAAAAAAGGGTAAAAATCTTTTATTTTTGCAACCCAATCACTCTTTTGACTTTGGAAATAAGAATTTTTTATCACTATACTTTTTCTTCTACACATCCGTCTACAATCCACAATAAAGAATAATTAGGATTAATAAAAAAAAGAATCAATGGTCTCACAAGAGATCCTTTTCCCACATCAGGCACTAATCTATTTTTAACGTATAATTAGTAATTTGATCGGGTAATCATTCAAATTAAGAAGGGAAGCTCGTTGCTTTTTTGTCTTACTCGAATTGGAGCCATAAGGCTCTATCCATTTATTCACTAGACCCAAAATACTTTACTGAACTTTAAAAATGTTCTAAAAAGAAAAATTCTTGTTCTATTTATATTATGAGTACTAGAATTTTTCTTTTTTTTTCTATTATTCTATTAATATTCTTTTTTTTTTTTTATTTTTCTATTCTTTTTACGACATGCTCTTTTTTCCATTCATTACCTTTTTACCTTTCAGGATCAGTCGCGGTCTTATAAACTATACCAATAGTCTAGACGAATTTCTTCATCCAAATGTGTAAAAGATCACAGTCGCAATTAAAAGCCGAGTACTCTACCATTGAGTTAGCAACCCGGATCAATATGAAGTGTAGATATGATCGAAAGAAAAAAATTAAGCAAACTCATCCATTTTACTAAAATGAAGGAAAGAGCCAATAGGGAATGGGGATAAAAAGATCTATTTATATACAATCAAATTATATTGGTTTGATACGCCATTGTCAATATGAATGGACTTTTTAGAAAAAAAAATTCAAGAAATTCTATGGAAATTTGTGTTGGATTAGCACAACATAAAGAATAAAACTTTGAGTGGAAAAAAATAAGGAATAAGAAAAAGGTATAGATAGAAAAATAGCGGCTTTCTTTAATAAAAAAAAGAAAGATACAATACAAATACAAGAAGAAAGATTACCCCCCTTGTTGGGGGGTTCCACAAAAATAAGAAAAATAAGTATGAATAGAACAAGAAAAAAAGAAACTTTGAATAAAGAATTAAACAAAGATAGGTACTCTTTATCCTATACTTTTTTCTTCATGATTCTTGTTTTTCTTTTCTTTTTTTATCAAAAGAAATTCGAAATTCTTTAAAAAATTCTGTCTTGCTTAAAATATCATAAACAGTTTCTGTGGGTTGAGCACCTTTTTCAAGGAAATATAAGATAGCAGGAACATTTGAATAAGTTTGATTCTTTATCGGATCATAAAAACCCACTTTTCGAAGATCTCTTCCTTCTCTTCGGGATCGAACATCAATTGCAACGATTCGATAGATGGCTCATTGGGATAGATGTAGATAAAAGATGCCCCCCTAGAAACGTATAGGAAGTTTTCTCCTCATACGGCTCAAGAAAAAATGATTCTAATTTCTAGAATTTCTATTTCTATCTATATAGATAGAAATAGAAAGAGAAAGGGATCTATAAAGAATTAGACTGAAATTTGAGCCTTTTTTTTTTCCTTCTTTACAGAAAAATAAATTTCATTTATACTCCTAACTCAAGTTGGGTATTTTTAAAAGAGTTCAAAAGGAAATCCTTAAAATTTCTTGAGCTGTCTCTAACCTCTTTTTTTGTCTATTTTCAGATCTATTTTTTTTTACTCATTCTGATCCAATTGTTGAGACAAGTTAAAAAAGTGTTTCCTTGTTCCGGAATTTGTTGTCTTTTCTTTGTGCTTTTTTAAATCATTAGGTTTAGACATTACTTCGGTGATCTTTACTCCTTTTCAAAAAGGCAGCAACATACCTTTTGTTTTTTCTATGGAAAAGGGAAAAATCATTTTATTCCTTTGTGATACACTCTTGATCAAAACAGTTTTAAAATTTCGACAAATTTGGTTTTTTTTTCATTTCAAACTTGTTCAATTTTGAACCTCTCCATTTATCTATAATTTAGATATTGATGATATTTTTACAAAGTTGATCTAACTTATTGATTGTCACTAACCCTAGATTATTACCCCGATAAAAGAATTAATTCTTTTTGCTCGAGCTCCATCATATGCTATACCTTTTATATACCATTAGTATCTTTATTTAGCAACCCAAGACAAATTCAATCAGGTTCCTAGCAGAACAAATCATGTCGAGACAAGAGCATCTTTATTCGTATAGAAGATGGTGGATGTCAGAATCCACAGCCAATCATGTCCTTCAAGTCGCACGTTGCTTTCTACCACATCGTTTCAAACGAAGTTTTACCATAACATCCCTATAATTTTCTTTTAATTTGGAACCATATGCAATTGATTCAATATGGAATCATGAATAGTCATTGGCTGAACCGATACATAAGAATCTACACTTATAGACTTATAGATTAAGTCTATACCCAGAAAGGATTTCACTTAAAATTACCTCCATATTTTCTCATATGAATAATATCACATAAAAAAACAAATCAGTTTTAAGCAAACTTATTTACATCTTCAACAAATCTTTCAGGATTGTCCATCAGAAATTCTTTTTCTTAAAAGAAAAAAGATTATAAACCTAAAAAAATTCTTTTGCTTTACTTTCATTCAGATGAAAAAGAAATCCCCATGAATGGATAAAAGTTTTTATTTAACTAAATATTTCATTGAAATATTCATAAATATTCAATTCTAGTCAATTAGAGAATAATAAGATATTCTCAATAAGAAAAATATACAAAAAAATATACAAATAGACAATATATATTCTTATGTAATAATTATGTATTTATGTATGAATATATTCTAATCTAAATATATCCTAATATATTCATATTTTCTCATTTTTTCTTTATATTTATGAAATATAATTTTATGATTTGAATATTATGATTTACTTTTTTTTTTACCATCTCCAATTGAATCTGATTTTCATTTAATTTAAAACAGAGAGATAGTTTGAAAATAGAGTTTCTTTGTTTTCATTATTATCAAAGTATAAAAAGTCTCGTATAAGGTAAGATCAAAGATAAAATCAGAATCCGAGGATTCTGATCTTTTCGCATCCATCTCCATCATAAAAAAAAAAAAACAAAGAATTGTTGAATTCAAATTTCAATTTCAATCGAAAATAATTTTTCGTTTCTGATGCGAACGATCTGGGACGGAAGGATTCGAACCTCCGAGTAACGGGACCAAAACCCGTTGCCTTACCGCTTGGCCACGCCCCATTTCTTTTTGGTCTAAGAAAAACTAAGATAAATATTTGTTATTCGTCAATAACCAACCTAAATAAATATAGGACATGTTGCCGCTAGGATTCAACATAATAGATATAGAATCAAAAAGATTAATTGATCATTACTTAGAATTCAATTAAGATATTCTATGAAAATAGAATTCCTTGTATTCTTATTTGATTGGATAATGTAAGGAAGGATTCTTGATTGGGGAGAAGTCAAAGAAAAATAAGAATTTCTTTCTTTTATCTGCCTTTTTTATTTTCAAATTTCCCTCAGAAAAACAACTCAATCCAATCTGATAATTTATTCTTCAATTTAATTTGAATCTTTAACTTTAAGAACAAGAAAAGAATATTTGTTATGCTTAATATCTTTTGTTTAATTTGTATCTGTCTTAATTCTACCCTTTATTTGAGTAGTTTTTTCTTTGCCAAATTGCCCGAGGCTTATGCCTTTTTCAATCCAATCATAGACGTTATGCCAATTATCCCTGTACTCTTTTTTCTCTTAGCCTTTGTTTGGCAAGCTGCTGTAAGTTTCCGATAAAAATTGAATCTCTAATCTCTATTCAATTCATAATTTATTTGATAAAAAAAAAGATGAGATTTTATTCTGAAAATCAATAAGATCATAAATAAGATTCAGATAAGTCTGGACATTAGGAACCCTCGATTCAAAAAGTTTGGTATTTTCTATTGAAATTCAATTTGAATATTGAATAAGGTAAGGAGGCGATGATCTTTATCTTTTCTTTACTTTATCTTTTCTTTAAAAAGCTAACCTGCTTATTTCTTTTGTTCTAACCTTTCCTTTATAAGATCCCATACCCCATAAAATTACTTAATTATAGAAATTATAGAATTATAGATATGAATATGGCAATAAATTTTTGGTAACGAAAAAATACGAATCTTATTACATTAGAAAAAAATTCATAAAAATAAATTTCAAAAAAACTTCTTTTTTTTTTCATCTTTAGAGCGATAGTATGTGTCGTAAAATAGGTGATCTATTTCCTTAAAAAAATGATCTTATCTTATCTTGGAGATTTGTAATGCTTACTCTTAAACTATTCGTTTACACAGTAGTAATATTCTTTGTTTCTCTATTCATCTTCGGATTCTTATCTAATGATCCGGGGCGTAATCCTGGGCGTGAAGAATAAAAAGAATAAAAAAAGAGATGAGATTCATTTTTACTTTTTCCTTTCTTTTTTCATAGGTAAATGTATAAAGAAAAGAAATGAAATAGATGTTAGATAAAGATAAAAGATTCATAAATAAAGAATAATCAAAAATTATTCCAATTATAAAATCTCAATTGATCGGGGGGGGGGGGGTCGGAGAGAGAGGGATTCGAACCCTCGATACGAAAAATTCGTACAACGGATTAGCAATCCGACGCTTTAGTCCACTCAGCCATCTCTCCCCATTCAAAATTGCAAATTTATCATGTAATTTAACACATGAAGTCAAGATTGATAACAATTTTGATTTTACTTCAATAATTCAAAAAAAAATTTCTCGAATAGAAAGAATGCCTTACTTCTTTTATTTTGTACAAAACAAAAACTTCATTTCCCCGGCCTGGTTAAGTATAAGTACTGGCCGGGCCAGTACTTCTTTTGTTCCGACAAATAAAAATTTTTATTGAAACGAGAAGAATAATTTTCATTGCCATTCCTAATTATTAGAAATTAGATAAGATTCTAATAGATAGATTATCTTAGAAATTATTGAAACTATTCTTTATATCTAACTATATCTAAATTAATAATTAATAGAATTTATATATTCTATATATTCTATTTTCATTTTATAATTTTATATTATTTTATATTATTTTATATTATATATATTTATATATAGAATATTTTAATATTTAATATATTTAAAATTTACTAATTTAATCTTAGAGATTCTATTTCTATTCTCAGTATATTTAGTATATTCTAGTAAATTAGAGTCTAAATTTAGAATATTGAATCTTTATAGTAAAAAATAGTAAAAGTGTTCTAGTACTCTTACTAGTACTAGTAAGAGTCTTTATAGTATTATAGTATATAGTAATATAGTACTAAAGTACTAAGATTTTTCGTGTTTATTTTTTTTTTTTTAAGTTTTCCCACGGTGGAACAAAATACGTGTTAATGCTGAAATTTTCATGATTCTGATGCTATCTTGACTACATATAATTACTTTGTTGGACAAAAGGCCCATTTATATCCAATAATGAATATGTAGCGGGTATAGTTTAGTGGTAAAAGTGTGATTCGTTCTATTAACAACTTCAATAGTTAAGGGGTCTTTCCTTTTTTTTTTCATATTTCATATTCCGATCAAAAACTTTATTTCTTAAAAAGATTTAATACTTTATCCCTCAATAGCACATTTGAGGAAAAAATATACATTATCACGATTTCTATCCAAAAGACAATTAGAATTTTAATAAAAAAATTGTATTATGGAGTCGAGAAGCATAATTTTTTTTGATTGGTTCAATTCTTCCAATTAAATAAGTATGAATAAAAGATCTATGGATAATAGTACAAAACTTTCAATCGTAACTAAATCTTCAAATTTTTCGCTTAAAAAGGGGAGATTGAAGCCAAAATAGCTATAAAATGATGGTTTTGGTTTACTAGAACCCTCGGCTTCTTATTTTAGCTCGGTAGAAACAAAATTATTTTCCTTAGGATCCCACGAGTAGAAAAGAAATAGGGAACGAAGTAACTAGACTAGAAAGATTTGATAAAATCCCCCTCTTCTATAGGGATCATCTAAAAAGCAAGTATCTTTAGATGCATTCGTAAAAAAAGCTGACATAGATGTTATGGATCTCATTTTTTCTCTGGTGGGAATACATAGATCTTCCATAAAGGAGCCGAATGAAACCAAAATCTCATGTTCGGTTTTGAATTAGAGATGTTAAAAATGATCAACCAACGTCGACTATAACCC